AATGAATTGCCTGATAAAAGGATTACCTTGATAGGGTAAATCATGTAATTAATATTACATTCATTATATTTAATAGAATTAAACTATTTCTAAAAGTATCAAAAACTTTTGTGCATCATACACCAAAATATAAAAAGATAAGCTAACTAAGCTACTGGGCTCATACCCCATTTATAAAGGTTCTAATCCTTTTCTTTTTAATTTTTAATAATTCATCAAAAATTATATTTTTCATAATTTTAATGATAGGGACACTAATTTCTATCTCAGCTAATTCTTGACTAGGAGCTTGAATAGGTTTAGAAATTAATTTATTATCTTTTATCCCCCTAATAAGAGATAATAAATTAATATCAACAGAAGCCTCATTAAAGTACTTCTTAACACAAGCATTAGCTTCTTCAGTGTTCTTATTTGCTACAATCCTATTTTTATTAAATTCAAATAAAATTAATTCCAATTTTTTAATAGAAATAATAATTTTTTCTGCTTTATTATTAAAAAGTGGTTCTGCGCCCTTTCACTTTTGATTCCCTAATGTAATAGAAGGTCTTTCTTGATTAAATGCATTAATTTTAATAACATGACAAAAAATTGCCCCTTTAATACTAATTTCATATATTATCTTTAAACCTTTAATTATTACCAGTATTATTTTATCAAGATTAATTGGTGCTTTAGGAGGATTAAATCAAACTTCTCTACGAAAATTAATAGCTTATTCTTCTATTAATCATTTAGGTTGAATACTAGCCGCAATATATGACAGAAACTTAATATGAATAACTTACTTTATATTTTATACATTTTTAACTTTCACAATAATCTTTATATTTAATATATTCAAAACATCTCATATTAACCAATTATTCACTCTTTCCTTCCATTCAAAAACAATAAAATTTTTTCTATTTTTCAACTTATTGTCATTAGGTGGATTACCCCCATTTTTAGGATTTTTACCAAAATGATTAGTAATTCAATCATTAACAATAAATAATCAATTATTTTTATTAACTTTTATAGTATTAATAACTCTAATTACCCTATATTTTTATATACGTTTATCTTATAGAGCATTTATACTTAATTACCACGAAAATAATTGAATGAACAATTCATTATATAATTCAAACTATTTAAGAACTTTTATAACATATTCATTTTTTTCATCTATAGGATTATTCCTAATATTTTCTTTATACTTTATACTTTAAGGCTTTAAGTTAAATAAACTAATAGCCTTCAAAGCTATAAATATAAGAATAATCTTTTAAGCCTTAGTAAATATTTACTCCTTTAGAATTGCAGTCTAATGTCATTATTGACTATAAAGCCAATTATTTATGATTAAAGAGAATAATTCTCATAAATAGATTTACAGTCTATTGCCTAAATTTCAGCCATTTAATCGCAACAATGGTTATTCTCTACTAATCATAAAGATATTGGAACTTTATATTTTATTTTCGGAGCTTGAGCAGGAATAGTAGGAACTTCACTAAGAATCCTAATTCGAGCAGAACTAGGTCACCCTGGTGCATTAATTGGAGATGATCAAATTTATAATGTAATTGTTACAGCTCATGCTTTTATTATAATTTTTTTTATAGTAATACCAATCATAATTGGAGGATTTGGAAACTGACTAGTTCCAATTATACTAGGAGCTCCAGATATAGCTTTCCCTCGAATAAATAATATAAGATTTTGACTTTTACCTCCTGCATTAACATTACTACTAGTAAGTAGTATAGTAGAAAATGGAGCTGGAACAGGATGAACTGTTTACCCTCCTTTATCATCTAATATTGCTCATGGAGGAGCTTCTGTTGATCTAGCTATTTTTTCTCTTCACTTAGCTGGAATTTCTTCAATTTTAGGAGCAGTAAATTTTATTACTACAGTAATTAATATACGATCTACAGGTATTACTTTTGATCGAATACCCCTTTTTGTTTGATCAGTAGTAATTACCGCTTTACTTCTCCTTCTATCCCTACCCGTACTTGCAGGAGCAATTACTATATTATTAACTGACCGAAATATTAATACTTCATTTTTTGATCCAGCAGGAGGAGGAGATCCAATTCTATATCAACACTTATTTTGATTTTTTGGTCATCCTGAAGTTTATATTTTAATTTTACCAGGATTTGGAATAATTTCTCATATTATTAGTCAAGAATCAGGTAAAAAGGAAACATTTGGTTCACTAGGAATAATCTATGCTATGCTAGCAATTGGACTTTTAGGATTCATTGTATGAGCCCATCACATATTTACAGTAGGAATAGACGTAGATACACGAGCCTATTTTACTTCAGCAACAATAATTATTGCTGTTCCAACAGGAATTAAAATTTTTAGTTGACTTGCTACTCTTTATGGAACTCAACTAAATTATTCCCCAGCTACTTTATGAGCCTTAGGATTCGTATTCTTATTTACTGTAGGAGGATTAACTGGAGTTGTTTTAGCTAATTCATCAATTGATATTATTTTACATGATACATATTATGTAGTAGCTCATTTCCATTACGTACTATCAATAGGAGCTGTATTTGCTATTATAGCAGGATTTGTTCATTGATATCCCCTATTCACTGGATTAACATTAAATACAAAAATATTAAAAAGTCAATTTACTATTATATTTATAGGAGTAAACTTAACTTTCTTCCCTCAACATTTCTTAGGACTTGCAGGAATACCTCGACGATATTCAGATTATCCAGATGCTTACACAGCTTGAAATGTAATTTCAACAATTGGATCAACAATCTCATTATTAGGAATCTTATTTTTCTTCTTTATTATTTGAGAAAGTTTAGTATCTCAACGACAAGTTATATTCCCAGTTCAACTAAATTCATCTATTGAATGACTTCAAAACACCCCACCAGCTGAACATAGTTATTCTGAATTGCCATTATTAACTAATTTCTAATATGGCAGATTAGTGCAATGGATTTAAGCTCCATATATAAAGTATTTTACTTTTATTAGAATCACTAATGTCAACATGAGCAAATCTAGGTTTACAAGATAGTTCTTCCCCATTAATAGAACAATTAATTTTTTTTCATGATCATACTTTATTAATTTTAGTAATAATTACTGTTTTAGTAGGTTATTTAATAATTATATTATTATTTAACAAATATGTAAATCGATATCTTTTACATGGACAAACTATTGAAATTATTTGAACTATTTTACCAGCAATTATTTTATTATTCATTGCATTCCCTTCACTTCGTTTATTATACTTATTAGACGAAATCAACGAACCATCTATTACCTTAAAAACTATTGGTCATCAATGATACTGAAGTTATGAATATTCAGATTTTAATAATATTGAATTTGATTCTTATATAATTCCTACTAATGAATTATCATTAGATAGATTCCGATTACTAGATGTAGATAATCGAGTAGTATTACCTATAAATTCTCAAATCCGAATTTTAGTAACAGCTGCAGATGTAATTCATTCTTGAACAATTCCTGCATTAGGAGTAAAGGTAGATGGAACTCCTGGACGATTAAATCAAACTAATTTCTTAATTAATCGACCAGGTCTATTTTACGGACAATGCTCAGAAATCTGTGGAGCTAACCACAGATTTATACCAATTGTAATTGAAAGAATTCCTGTAAATTATTTTATCAAATGAATTTCTAATAATATAAACTCTTCATTAGATGACTGAAAGCAAGTACTGGTCTCTTAAACCATTTTATAGTAAATTAGCACTTACTTCTAATGAAAAAATTAGTTAAACAAATAACATTAGTTTGTCAAACTAAAATTATCAATTAATTGATATTTTTTAATCCCTCAAATAGCACCAATTGGTTGATTAAGTTTATTTATTATTTTTTCTATTGCATTCGTAATTTTTAATATAATAAATTATTACTCTTATATTCCTTCTATACCTAAATCAAGTCTTTCAATTAAAACACATTCTATAAATTCATTAAATTGAAAATGATAACAAATTTATTCTCAGTATTTGACCCTTCTTCTAGTATCTTCAATTTATCATTAAATTGATTAAGAACTTTTTTAGGAATTTTAATAATTCCATCCGCTTACTGACTTATACCTTCACGTTACCATATTTTCTGAAATAATATTTTATTAACTCTTCACAAAGAATTTAAAACTCTATTAGGACCTATAGGAACTAATGGTTCAACCTTTTTATTCGTCTCATTATTTTCAATAATTTTATTTAATAATTTCATAGGATTATTCCCTTATATTTTTACAAGAACTAGTCATTTAACTTTAACTTTAACATTAGCTCTTCCTCTATGATTAAGTTTTATACTATTTGGATGAATTAATAATACACAACATATATTTGCTCATTTAGTTCCTCAAGGAACTCCTGCCGTACTAATACCTTTTATAGTATGTATTGAAACAATTAGTAATATTATTCGACCTGGAACATTAGCAGTACGATTAACTGCAAATATAATTGCAGGACATTTATTACTTACCCTTTTAGGTAACACTGGACCTTCAATATCTACCATTCTATTAAGAGTATTAATTATCACTCAAATTGCTTTATTAGTTTTAGAATCAGCAGTAGCTATAATTCAATCTTATGTATTTGCTGTACTTTCTACTCTTTATTCTAGAGAAGTAAATTAATGTCAACTCACTCAAATCATCCATTTCATTTAGTAGATTATAGACCATGACCTTTAACTGCTTCAATTGGAGCAATAACAACTGTAGCTGGAATAGTAAAATGATTCCATCAATATAATATATCATTATTTCTTTTAGGAAATATCATTACTATTTTAACTGTTTACCAATGATGACGAGATGTTTCTCGAGAAGGAACTTTTCAAGGTCTTCATACTGAAGCTGTAACAACAGGACTACGATGAGGAATAATTTTATTTATTTTATCAGAAGTTTTATTTTTCGTTTCATTTTTTTGAGCATTTTTCCATAGTAGTTTATCTCCTTCTATTGAACTAGGAGCTGTCTGACCTCCAATAGGAATTACACCATTTAACCCATTTCAAATTCCTTTATTAAATACTGTAATTTTACTAACTTCAGGAATTACAGTAACTTGAGCTCATCACAGATTAATGGAAGGTAATCATTCTCAAGCAGCCCAAAGTCTATTTTTTACAGTAACATTAGGAATCTATTTTACAATTCTTCAAGCATATGAATATATTGAAGCACCTTTTACTATTGCTGATTCAGTTTATGGATCAACATTTTTTATAGCAACAGGATTCCATGGAATTCATGTATTAATTGGAACTACATTTTTATTAATTTGTTTAATTCGACATTTAAATAACCATTTTTCAAAAAATCATCACTTTGGATTTGAAGCTGCTGCCTGATACTGACACTTTGTTGATATTGTATGATTATTCCTTTATGTATCAATTTATTGATGAGGAGGTTAATTAATTATCTATATAGTATAAAAAGTATATTTGACTTCCAATCATATGGTCTATTATATAATAGTATAGATAATTTTATCAATTTTAACAATAAGTTTAATTATTATAGCACTATCTATAGTAGTAATATTACTAGCATCTATTCTATCAAAAAAAACACTAGTTGACCGAGAAAAATCTTCCCCCTTTGAATGTGGATTTGATCCTAAATCTTCATCACGATTGCCTTTTTCTCTACGATTCTTCTTAATTACAATTATTTTTCTTATTTTTGATGTAGAAATTGCACTAATTTTACCAATTATTTGTATTATCAAATTTTCTAATTTATTCATATGAACAACTACATCAATTATTTTTATCTTAATTTTACTTATTGGTCTTTATCATGAATGAAATCAAGGTATACTAAACTGATCTAACTAGGGTTGTAGTTAACTATAACATTTGATTTGCATTCAAAAAGTATTGATTATTCAATCTACCTTGAATATGAAGCGATATATTGCAATTAGTTTCGACCTAATCTTAGGTATCACTTACCCTTATTCTTTAATTGAAGCCAAAAAGAGGCTTATCACTGTTAATGATAGAATTGAGATATATACTCCAATTAAAGAAGTATGATGCTCAAGAAAAAGCTGCTAACTTTTATCTTTTAATGGTTAAATTCCATTTATACTTCTATTTATATAGTTTAAATAAAACATTACATTTTCATTGTAAAATTAAAAATTTTTTTTTATAAATTACTAAAAATAATTCACCACATATTCAAAGATAAATTTATCTCCCTAACATCTTCAGTGTTATACTCTAAATATAAGCTATTTGAATTAAAAACAAATTATATACATGTATAAAACAACAATTCAAAGAATAAAACTTAATAAATAAACCTTCAAATTATTATTTTGTAATACCTGATTTAATTGAGAATTTTTAACTAAATTATAATATAATTGTTGTCCTCCAAAATATTCAGACCAACCTTGATCAAAAGACTTAACAGCTAACTTACCAACAATTAATGAATAATTTATAATCCCATAAGTAGAGATATAAGGTATAAATCATATTGAACCTAAAAAATAAGAACTATTATAATTACTTAAAGCCTTATTAAAAAAAAATAAAGAAACATTAGAAATTAAATAACCTATCAATCCTCCTATAATACAAACAAATAAAGTTAACAACTTTAAATAAGAAGGTAGTACAATCACTATAGGTCTAGGGAAAATTAATCATCTAAGTATTCTTCCTCCAAAAATTCTTAAAATTAATAAACCTATTATACTTTTTAATATAACTCAACCTTCATCATTTAACATATTTAAAGAAGAAAAATTTGAATCTCCAGTTATAGTATAATAAACTAATCGAAATGAATAACAAACAGTTAAACCTGTAGAAAAAAAATATAGAAAAAAAGAAAATATATTAATATAAGATAAAGAAACCATTTCCAAAATTAAGTCCTTTGAATAAAATCCAGCTAAAAAAGGCATCCCACATAAAGCTAAATTAGCTACATTAAAACAAGAAGAAGTTAAAGGTATTATTAATCTCAAACTTCCTATTAAACGAATATCTTGACAATTATTTATATTATGAATAATAGCTCCTGCACATATAAATAATAAAGCCTTAAATAAAGCATGAGTTAATAAATGAAAAAATGCTAACTTATAATAACCTATTGATAAAATTCTCATTATTAAACCCAATTGACTTAAAGTAGATAAAGCAATAATCTTCTTCAAATCAAATTCATAATTAGCCCCTAACCCTGCTATAAATATAGTCAACCCAGAAACTAATAATAAAAAATTTCCTATTCAAGATCTTCTTAAAACAATATTAAATCGAATCAACAAATAAACCCCTGCTGTCACTAAAGTAGATGAATGAACTAAAGCAGAAACAGGAGTTGGAGCAGCTATAGCAGCAGGTAATCAAGAAGAAAATGGAATTTGAGCACTCTTAGTTATAGCTGCTAATATAACTAAACCACCAATAATTAATATTTCTAACTCACTTTTTATAACTTCTAAATAAAAAATATAATTCCATCTCCCATAATTTAATATTCAAGCAATTGCCAATAATAAAGCTACATCCCCAATCCGATTAGATAAAGCAGTTAATATTCCAGCATTATAAGACTTCACATTTTGAAAATAAATTACTAAACAATAAGAAACAAGTCCTAATCCATCTCACCCTAATAAAATTCTAATTAAATTTGGACTAATAATTAATAACATTATTGAAGTAACAAATATTAATACTAATATAATAAATCGATTAATTTTATAATCTCTACTTATATATTCCTTTCTATAAAAAATTACTAAAGAAGAAATTATTAAAACAAATGATATAAAAATTAAACTTATTCAATCAAATAATAAAGTTATTACAATACTTATTGAATTAAAAGAAACCACTTCTCATTCAATAAAAATTCTATAATCATTTATAATAAAAATTATACCGAATAAAAAACTAGATAATCTAAAAAAAAATAATCTAATAAATCTAATTGTACAAATTGACAAATATTTCACGGTTTAAAGAGAATAATTCTCATCAATGACACCACAAATCAATATTTTTCTTAAACTATTTAAACATAATCATAATATACACATATCCCCCTTCAAAATTAATAAATTTAAAGGAAATCAATGTAAAAATAAAAGTAAAAATTCACGAATAGAACCTCCTCTAAAAGAATATGCCCCAGAAAAAATCTTACCATGTTGTCTATAAGCATATAAATATAAAGTATACGCAGCTCTAAAAAATGATAATAATGATAGTATTAACATTGTAACTCATGATCAACTAACAATTCTATTAATTAAAGTAATTTCTCCTAATAAATTTAATGTAGGAGGAGCTGCTATATTAGCAGAACTTAATAAAAATCACCATAAAGCTATAGAAGGTATAAAATTTAATAACCCCTTATTAATTAATAATCTACGACTACCTAACCGTTCATAAGAAATATTAGCTAAACAAAATAATCCAGAAGAACATAACCCATGAGCAATTATTAATGTATAAGACCCACAAATTCCTGAATAAGTTATTGTTATTAAACCAGCTAAAACAATTCCTATATGAGCAACTGATGAATAAGCAATTAAAGCCTTTAAATCTGTTTGACGCAAACAAATTAAACTAACTAAAACACCTCCTACTAAACTAACTCTTACTCAAATATAATTAAATTTTAATCCTATTAACTGAATAAATGGTAAAACCCGTAATAAACCATAACCTCCTAATTTTAATATAATACCAGCTAAAATCATAGATCCAGAAACAGGAGCTTCTACATGAGCCTTAGGAAGTCATAAATGAACTAAAAATATTGGTATTTTAACCAAAAAAGCTATTACCAACGAAAAATACAAAATTTCCAACTCAAACATATAATTATTTAATAAATAAAAATTTATAGTACCCGTAATCTTATAAGTATAAAAAATTCCTACTAATATGGGTAAAGAAACTAATAAAGTATAAAATAATAAATATACACCAGCCTGTAAACGTTCAGGTTGATATCCTCATCCTAAAATAAGAAATAAAGTAGGAATTAAACTTCTTTCAAAAAATAAATAAAATATAAATAATCTCATTCTACTAAAAGTTAATACTAATATAATTAATAATAAAACAATATTAACTAAAAACAAATTAACATAATTATTATACTTATAAACAGATTCTCTAGCCATTAATATTAAAGAAACAATCCATAAACTTAATAAAATTAATCCATAAGAAATTATATCACAACCAAAAAAATAAGAAACTGATATAAAATAATTTCTATATATATTTATTAAAATAAAAATAAATCTTAATAAAAACAAAAAACTTTGAACCATTCAATAAGTATTATGTATTAAACATAAAGGAAATAAAAATAAAATAAAAATAATAATTTTTAACATTGTAAAATATTAAAACTTTGAAAATAATCATTACCATGAGTACGAATTATTCTAACTAAAATAGAAAGTCCTAATGCTCCTTCACATACACTAAAAGTCAAAAATATTATTCTAAAAAAAAATTCAAAATTAAGTATATTTAAATAAATAAATAATAATAAAAATAATCTTAAAACAATATATTCTAATCTCAATAATATAGACAATAAATGTTTGCGATTTGACACAAAAGTAAATACTCCTATAATAAATAAAATACTCGATAAAATTCAATTTAGAACTGTTAACATTAGTTTTAATAGTTTAATAAAAACATTGGTCTTGTAAATCAAAAATAAGAAATATTCTTTTAAAACTTCAAGAGAAAAGAAATTTCTTTATCATTAATCCCCAAAATTAATATTTTAATTAAACTACCTCTTGATATTATACAATGAATTTTAATAACATTATTACTTATTTTTAATTTTATTTTCTTTAATATAAAACACCCTTTAGCTATAGGATTAACTTTATTAATCCAAACAACGTTAATTTGTCTCACGTCAGGATTAATAACTAAATCATTCTGATTTTCTTATATTTTATTCCTAGTATTCCTAGGAGGAATGCTAGTGCTATTTATCTATGTTACATCCCTAGCTTCTAATGAAATATTTTCCTTCTCAATTAAATTAATAATTACAACAATTATTATATTTTTATTAAGTATTTCAATTTTATTCTTTATAGACAAAAACATTTTAATACAATACTCAAATATAGAAATTAAATCAATTTTTGATATAAATTCTTATATCATAGAAAATTCTATATCTCTCATAAAATTATATAATTATCCAAATAATTTATTAACTATTATATTAATAAATTATTTATTAATTACCTTAATTGCTGTAGTTAAAATCACTAAATTATTCAAGGGACCATTACGACCTATATTTAACTAATGAACAAACCTTTACGAGTTAAACATCCCATTCTTAGAATTGCAAATGGAGCTCTAGTTGATCTACCTGCACCCATTAATATTTCTGCATGATGAAATTTCGGTTCTCTTCTATTTTTATGTTTAATAATTCAAATTCTTACTGGTCTATTTTTAGCCATACATTACACAGCAGATATTAACTTAGCTTTTAACAGAGTTAATCATATTTGTCGAGATGTAAATTATGGTTGATTATTACGAACTATACATGCTAATGGTGCATCATTTTTTTTTATTTGTATTTATTTACATGTAGGACGAGGAATTTACTATGGATCATACTTATTTACTCCTACTTGACTAGTAGGAGTAATTATTCTATTCTTAGTAATAGGAACAGCTTTTATAGGATATGTATTACCATGAGGACAAATATCTTTTTGAGGAGCTACTGTAATTACTAATTTACTTTCAGCTATTCCTTATTTAGGAATCGATTTAGTTCAATGAGTTTGAGGAGGATTTGCAGTAGATAATGCTACTCTAACTCGATTCTTTACTTTTCACTTTATTTTACCATTCATTGTTCTTGCAATAACATTAATCCATATTTTATTCCTACATGAAACAGGATCTAATAATCCTATAGGACTAAATTCAAATATTGATAAAATTCCATTTCACCCATATTTTACTTTTAAAGATATTGTAGGATTTATTGTAATAACAATAATTTTAATTCTATTAGTACTAATTAATCCATATTTACTAGGAGATCCTGATAATTTTATTCCTGCAAACCCTCTAGTTACACCAGTTCATATTCAACCCGAATGATACTTCTTATTTGCTTATGCAATTCTTCGTTCTATTCCTAATAAATTAGGAGGAGTAATTGCCCTTGTTCTATCAATTGCTATCTTAGCTATTTTACCATTTTATCATTTAAGTAAATTCCGAGGTATTCAATTCTACCCTATTAATCAAGTTTTATTTTGATTAATAACAGTTACTGTAATCTTATTAACATGAATTGGTGCTCGACCAGTTGAAGAACCTTACGTTCTAATTGGACAAATTTTAACAGTAGTATACTTTTCTTATTTCATATTTAACCCACTAATTATTAAATGATGAGATAATCTATTAAACTAGTTAATGAGCTTGAAATAAGCATATGTTTTGAAAACATAAGATAGAAATTAAATTTTCTATTAACTTTACTAAAAAAAAATACCTAAATTAAATAAATTAAAAAAACCTTAAATCCCACAAAAAATAATAAAAAATTTAACGAAAAAGGTAAGAATCTTTTTCAAGCCAAATATATTAATTTATCATACCGAAATCGAGGTAAAGTTCCTCGAACCCAAATAAATATAAAAGAAACAAAAGTTAACTTAACATAAAATAATAAAGAAAATACATCTCTACCTAAAAATATTACACAAAATAATATTCTCATAAATAAAATTCTTGCATACTCAGCTAAAAAAATTAAAGCAAATCCTCCTCTTCTATATTCTACATTAAACCCAGAAACTAGTTCCGATTCTCCTTCCGCAAAATCAAATGGAGTTCGATTAGTTTCAGCCAAAGAAATTCTAAATCAAACTAAAGCTATAGGAAATATAATAAACAAAAATCAAATAAACAATTGATATTTATAAAATATTAATATATTATAACCACCAATTAAAAAAACAAAACTTAATAAAACTAAAGCCAAACTAACTTCATAAGAAATAGTTTGAGCAACAGCTCGTAACCCCCCTAATAAAGCATAATTAGAATTAGAAGATCAACCAGCAATTATTACCGTATAAACCCCTAAACTAGTACAACATAAAAAAAATAATAACCCTAAATTAAAAGAAAAAAGCTTTACAAATAAGGGTATACATATTCAAACTAATAAAGAAAGAAATAAAGAAAAAATTGGAGAAAAATAATAAGAAATATAATTTGATAATAAAGGATAAGTTTGTTCCTTAGTAAATAATTTGATTGCATCACAAAAAGGCTGTGGAATTCCTGCAATACCAACCTTATTAGGACCCTTACGAATTTGAATATATCCTAATACCTTACGTTCTAAAAGTGTTAAAAAAGCTACTCTTACTAACACAAAAATAATTAATAACAATCTACCAACAATAAATAATAAATTTTCTATAAAAAACAAGTACTATTTGTGACAAAAATCACATAAATAAATTCTAAATTTATTGCACTAATCTGCCAAAATAGTATAAATTATTTATGTTCAATATAAAAATAATAATTTATTAAATATTAGGTCCTTTCGTACTGAAATATTTTAATTTTTTAAAGATAGAAACCAACCTGGCTTACGCCGGTTTGAACTCAGATCATGTAAGAATTTAAAAGTCGAACAGACTTAAAATTTAAGCGGCTACACCTAAAATTATATCTTAATCCAACATCGAGGTCGCAATCTTTTTTATCGATATGAACTCTCCAAAAAAATTACGCTGTTATCCCTAAAGTAACTTATTTTTTTAATCGTTATTAACGGATCAAATATTCATAAATTAATGATTCTTAAAAATTAAAAGTTTATTAAATTTTAATATCACCCCAATAAAATATAATCAATTATTATAATAAAAAGAATCTACAAAATTCTAATAATTTATATATAAAGATTTATAGGGTCTTCTCGTCTTTTAATTTTATTTTAGCTTTTTAACTAAAAAATAAAATTCTATTATAAATTTTCATGAAACAGTTAATATCTCGTCCAACCATTCATACCAGCCTTCAATTAAAAGACTAATGATTATGCTACCTTTGCACAGTTAGTATACTGCGGCCATTTAAATTATCAGTGGGCAGGTTAGACTTTAAAAAAAATTCAAAAAGACATGTTTTTGTTAAACAGGCGAACATTATTTTTGCCGAGTTCTTTATAAAAACTTATCAATCAATTTTATTTATACAATATAATATACTAATTTTATCATTATTTTTTTATTTTTATAATTAAAATAAATACTTTAATACATAATTAAAATTTAATAAATAATCAATATTATAAAATAAATTATAACACTTTCATTAATAATAGCTATTTCTAAGCTTATATTTATTAAATTATTTAATAATTTTTAATAATTTATTTTATAGCTTATCCCACAAAATATTAAAATAAAATAATTATTTAATTAATATACTTAATTAAATAATATAAAATTTCTAAATTAAATTTATTTCTTAAAGAACTAGATACCTTTAAAAACGAATAACATTTCATTTCTAATATATTATATAAAATAATTTTATCACATTAACTTTTATAATATATTAACTCTTTTAAAATCGAGAAAATTATAATCAATAATTTTTATTTGATAAACCCTGATACACAAGGTACAATAAATTAAATTTTCTTTTAAAATATTAATTTTTCAAAATATTTCAATTTTCTTTCACAATACTATTTAACTATAATTAAAATTATTTTTTCTTTATAAAATACTCAAACTAATCGCATAATAATTATTTTTAATAATTTATAATAAATAAAAAATTAATTAATAAATAAAATATAATCAATTTATATTGATTTGCACAAAAATCTTTTCAATGTAAATGAAATGCTTTACTAAATAAGCTTTAAATTGCATTCTAGGTACACTTTCCAGTACATCTACTATGTTACGACTTATCTTACCTTAGTAATAAGAGTGACGGGCGATGTGTGCATATTTTAGAGCTAAAATCAAATTATTAATCTATATAATTTTACTATCAAATCCACTTTCAATAAATTTTTCAAATTTATATCCATTTAAATAATTTTATTGTAACCCATCAATACTTAAATATAAGCTACACCTTGATCTGATATATTTTCTTTTTAAAAATCTTGAAAATTAACTTTCTTATAAAATATTCTAATAACGACGGTATATAAACTGAATACAAACTTAAGTAAGGTCCATCGTGGATTATCGATTACAAGACAGGTTCCTCTGAATAGACTAAAATACCGCCAAATTTTTTAAGTTTCAAGAACATAACTACTACTACCTTAGTTTTCTAAAATACATTTTAAATAATAGGGTATCTAATCCTAGTTTATAAATAAAATTTCCAAGCTTTAATTATTTAATTTAAAATTATTATAAATTTAAAATTTCACCTAATAAATTTACCTTTATTTAATAAAAAATCAATTTAACTCAAACTAAAAATAATTTATTTGTATTATTCGTATAACCGCGGCTGCTGGCACAAATTTAGCCAATACTCTTCAATATTACTATTTCTAAGTTTCCTTAATTAATAATATTAATTACTGCGACTAATAAAAAATTAATTACTATTAAAATAAATAATAATTCTCACAAAAATTTACATATAAATTAAACTGATAACAAATTTAAAAGCCAAAATAAAACTTTATAACATCCAAATAAAAATTAAAATAAATAATTTAAATAAATAATAACAATTAAAATAAATAAATTTAGTATAATATAATATAAATTAACATTCATATAAAATTAAACATGAAAACTCTATTATTACGAATATATAAATATATATATATATATATATATGTATGTATATATATATATATTAAAATATAATAATAATAATTAATTTTTGGTAATTCCTCCTTAACAAAAAAAATATCACCCCCTAATTGATATTAATAAAATAAAATAAAATAAATACCAACAAATAATTTATAAATAACAATAATTAAAATAAATAAATTTAGTATAATAAATAATATAAATTAATATTCATATACAAATAAAACATGAAAACTCTATTATTACAAATATAAATATTATATTTATATTTACATTACCTAAATTTTTTTTTTTTTTTTTTTTTAAAAAAAATTATTTATACAATTAATAATTATTTTAATTAAATATAATTGACATAATTAATTAAAAATTATTAATTATTAATTAATATCAATTTTTTAAGGGTATCGATTTTTATATTGAGCTGTCAAAAAAAAGTTTTTTGGTTCTATACTAGGTTAAATTAATAGATATCTATTAATATATAAATATTTAATTAATTAATAGATATCTATTAATTTAGACTATAAAAAAAATTTCAAATTCAATTAAGTATATATTCAATAGTAAATTACTAATATATAAGAATTAATCTCTTTGCTTATAAGTAGCACTGCTTATAAGTAGCACTACTCTGCTCTGATTTATTGATTCATTCTGACTACAACTTTGATTTGTAAGTACAAGTTGCAATGACTATACATAAAGTGTTGACATCAAACTCATACCATTCGAAAATATTGTTACGCGAAACGACCTAATATAGTTAATAATATTGTTATATTGTTACGCGAAACGACCTAATATCGTTCACATGAAAAGAATAAAACAAAAGCCACACTAACACATATGTACATCGAACTATTTATAAGTAAACCAACAATAACATCAGTATGAGTATGAGAGAGATGGATAACGCAAGCGCAACATAAGCGAACGGCAATGTGTACACAAATACACACTAATAAATACATCGAACACCTAAACCAACAACAATAAGCATGAGGGAAAGACATGTATGAGAATGCACATATACAAACGGTCGCGGTAGACTTCTCTAGAAGGCGAGAACAAGAACCTTCCATTTCAAGAACGTTCGTTAGACTAAATGTGTTGAACTATAAAAAGGCAAGATAAAGCGATCAGTCAGTCAGTTGTAATTCAAGCAGTCTTGTGACAAGTTGCGTGTGAAGTTCTAACAAAACAGTTGCGGTTGTAAGCAGAATAGCGAATAGTTGTGTCGGACAAGCAGTTATAGTTATAATTATTGTTGTATCCGTTAAGTGTGAACAGTGGCACAAAAGTAGTGCGAATAATAAAGAGTTTTAAGTGAAACTAAAACACATATTTGTTTTTACTTGGTTTGCAATTAACGAACTCATATATAAACGTTTTTAAAAGGTAAAAACGTAACAATATATAATGTCTAAGCTATTTACATAAACATCACATAAAGAAACGTTATCTTTTACAATTCCAATTTTACAAATTTCTTTTCATTTAGAACTGCTT